GCCCCTCTCACAGTAGAAGAACAGATAATGACTATTTATACCGGAACGAATGGTTATCTTGATTCATTAGAAATTGGGCAGGTAAGAAAATTTATTGTTGAATTACGTACTTACGTAAAAACGAATAAACCACAGTTCCAAGAAATAATATCTTCTACGAAGATATTTACCGAGGAAGCAGAAGTCCTTTTAAAAGAAGCAATTCAAGAACAGATGGAACGCTTTCTACTTCAGGAACAAGCATAAACCAATTGATCCCTCTTAAACTTAATAAATATTAATTTTTTTATTATTAAATATATATAAATACCTTTCTTCCCATAGATATCTAAAAAGAAAAACTTCCCATAGATATCTAAAAAAATATATGGAAAAAATTTGCGTCCAATAGGATTTGAACCTATACCAAAGGTTTAGAAGACCTATGTCCTATCCATTAGACAATGGACGCTTTTCCGATTTTTTCGCCTTTTTTTACTTTGACCTTCCTATTTCTTATTCCCGAAATAGAATCGGATTGTATATGAGATGAGAAAATTTTTTGAATTGTGTATTCAACTCAATGATGCATTAATTAATATATAATAGAGCGGGTAGCGGGAATCGAACCCGCATCGTTAGCTTGGAAGGCTAGGGGTTATAGTCGACGTTGATTTATTATTTTTAACGTCTCTAATTCAAAACCGAACATGAAACTTTGGTTTCATTCGGCTCCTTTATGGAAAATGGAGAAATTCCCAGATCCAAATATAAGACGGGAACGAAATTACAAAAAAAAAATTTCACCCATAACATCTATGTCAGCTTTTTGTATGAATGCATTCAACTCAAAACAACTTGCTTTCTAGATGATCCCTCTAGAAGAGGGGATTCTAACAATCTTTCTAGTTACTTCGTTCTCTATTTCTATTTGAGAGAATCCTAAGGAAAAGTATTTTGTTTCCCCCGAGCTAAAATAAAACAAACAAAAAGAAATATGTTGATTGAGGCCTCTAGTAAACTAAAGTCATCATTTAATAGCTATTTTGCTTCTCTCTAACAAAATGGAAGATTTAGTTACGATTAGAAAACTCTTTTTCTATCTTCATCCATGGATCTCTTACTTATACTCATTCAATTGGAACTATTGATCCAATTCAAAAAAAATTCATGTTTCGTAATTTCATAATCCAACTTTTCAATTTATAATTGACTTTTGGATACAAATCACGAGAATGTGTAATTTTCCTCAAATTTTTCATTGAGAGGTAAAGGATTAATTCCTTTTAAGAAATAAAGTTTTTGATCGGAATAGTAATCAAACCGGGAGACCCCTTAACTATTAAAGGGTTAGTAGAACGAATCGCACTTTTACCACTAAACTATACCCGCTACAGTTCGATTATTGTATTGAAATGGAACTTTTGTCGAACACTGAAATTGGCCGTAATCAAGATAGGATCATAAAAGAATCATGTTTCGTAGGAGGACTTAATGAGATTATGAAAAGATAGTTAAATAACTTAAAAAAGTTCTATTTTTTTCCTGAAGGAGGTTTGATAGATACGGTTCACAAAAACTGCTAAAGTTATAACTTATAACTATAATAGAATCCAAAAAATAGAATAGAAAAAACGAAAAAATGGAAGCAAAAGGGGGAGGAAAAGATAATAAGAAATGGCATCTTGGTTTCATTCTCTATCTAGAGAAAATAATCAGATAAATCATTTTCTTTATTGTATAATCCATCGAAACAAAAAAAGGCCTGGCGAGGTACTGATCAGGCCAGGCCATGGGAATAGGGGGAATAATAAAAGGCCCTTTCGCGCAAAGAAGTATTTCTTTTTTTTTTTTTCTTTATTTCTTTTTTATTTTTTGTTTATTTTATTATAATATCAAAATTATATTGAATATATATATTCTATTGTAATTGTGTTGTGAATCTTTTATTAAATCTTTAGAATTTATCTAACTTATTGGAATTTCAGATAAAACTTGTACTTAGTTGTATTACACAATACAACTTGTATATTTTCTAGATATATATTATTGTTATATAGAATTTTATTTCGAATTTTATTAATATTAAACAATATAAAAATATTATTTAATATTTTTATATTTTTCCATGGGGAGAGATGGCTGAGTGGACGAAAGCGTCGGATTGCTAATCCGTTGTACGATTCATTTGTACCGAGGGTTCGAATCCCTCTCTTTCCGTTTCCGTTAATGATTTAATAGTTGATTTATCTTTCGAATTTATGAAATCTTTTTTGTTTTTACAAATTATATAGAATTTCAAATATCAAATAGAATTTTTTTATATTTGAAATTCTATTTTATTTTAAAAATTAGAAAAATATATATATATGAAAAATAAAGTAAATAAAGAATTCCTTTTTTTATTCTTCGCGTCCAGGATTACGTCCTGGATCATTAGATAGAAATCCGAAAATGAAGAGAGAAACAAAGAATATCACTACTGTGTAAACAAAGAGTTTGAGAGTAAGCATTACACAATCTCCAAGATCATTTTTTTTTTTGAAAAAAGAGAATAGATTCTCTATTTTTATATCACATATCCTATTTTGATACCGAAAACAAAAGTAGTTTTTAGAAATCGAAAATAATTTTTTGTTAATGTAATTAAATTTAAATTAAAGTAATAAATAAAAAAATTATTATCTTATCTATTATTTTACTTATCAAAAATCTTTTTATACCCACTTGTGGAGGATCACAATAAGGTTTTTCATTCACGGAAAATGAAAATAGTTAGAATGGGAAAATGAGGCGATACGAATCGCGGCTATTCAAGAATTTTCATGTTTGAATCAAGAGTTCATACTGTAAGACTTGTCTGATCTTATCAATTATTAGCATTAGAATCGTTTTTCTCGAAAAAATTATTCATTTTTCTAGGACAAGATGAAAGATTTTATCGAAAGCTTACAGCAGCTTGCCAAACAAAGGCTAAGAGAAAAAAGAGTACAGGTATGACTGGCATAAAATCTACGATTGGACTCAAAAAAGCGTAGGCTTCGGGTAATTTGACTAAGAAAAAACTACTCGAATAAAGGGCAGAATTAAGACAGATCAAACTTAAGATATTTAGCATAACAGACATTTTGTTTTTAAGATAATTGTTTTTTGATTGAATTCTTCATAGAAGGGAAAGATGAAGAAAAAAAAAAAAAAAAAAGAAAGATAAAAAATCCTTCTTTTTTTTTTTGAACTTACTCACTCAACCAAAAAACCTTCCATTCTCCTTTGAGAATAGAAAAAATTCTACTTTCATACAATATCTTAATGGAATTATATGTAATGATCAATAAATTCAGTTTAATTCTAATTCTATATCTACATGCGTCAAAATACTAACAACAGAATCTAATTGATTCTTTAGATATTTTGGCTGGAATTGACGAACAATCAATAACAACATTAGTCTTTATTAGTGTCGAATAAAAATCAAAGTGGGGCGTGGCCAAGTGGTAAGGCATCGGGTTTTGGTCCCGCTATTCGGAGGTTCGAATCCTTCCGTCCCAGAGCAAGAGCATGGGTAATTCTAGTAAATAATTAAGATTGCATTTTTCCGTTTCTAAAGTGTAATATTGGATAGAATTTGATTCTTTCTGCTAATGATTCTAACCAAAACGAACGAACCTTAGCTTTTTTTCACATTTAACAAATTTACAAAAAAAAAGGATGATAAGTGTTCAAAGGATGCACAGATACAACTGAATCGGTTGGGGATTTAGGCAAGATGGGGTTATAGATTACACGAATTTGAATTCCAAAAAAAAAGTTGTCATATATCTATCCCCTTATATTCATATAGAATAGAAGGAAGTTTGTTATTTTTTTATTCATTCCGGGAAAATCAATTTTCTTTTTCAAATCGATTTTTTCATTTTATTTTTTATTTTCTTTATTGAAAAAGAAAATGAAAAATAACTATATATATAGAATATATCTTATGTACCGACTGTCCTAACTGAACCAATGACTATTCATGATTCCATAATTGAATCAACCGCATAGCGGTTCCAAATTCGAGGAATGTTATGGTAAAACTTCGTTTGAAACGATGTGGTAGAAAGCAACGTGCGACTTGAAGGACATGCTCTGTTGTGGATTCTTATATCCATCATTCTCTAATCTAATTAAAGGATGCTCTTGACTCGACATCCTTTGTTCTGTTCCATTCGAACCCGCTTTGTTGGGATGTAATGGAAATAGTACATGATGGAGCTCGAGTAGAAAGTATTGATTCATTTCTTAAGGGGGAAGGGTCTAGGGTTAGTGTCAATCAATAAGTTGGAACAACTTCGTAAGTATATCTTTGACAGAGATATCGAAAGGATCCAAATCAAGCAAGTTTCAAACCCTAAAGGAAATTTTGTTGGAATTGATAAAACCTTTTCGATAAAAATTATATATATCGTGTGGGAATCCACCGTTCATATGATTCTTTGATAGAAAGAAATAACAAAAAGGTATGTTGCTGCCATTTTTGAAAGGATTAAAAATCAACGAAGTAATGTCTAAACCCAATGATTCAAAACAAAGATAAAGGATTCCGGAACAAGGAAAAATACTTTCTTTTCTATTTTCGATTTGAATTGTCGCACCAATTCAATTAACAATTGGCTTTGAATCAGAATGCAGAAGTCAAATCGATTCTAAATGAGACAAATAAAGGGTATTCGAGACTGCTCAATAAATGAAATGCCAAAGGATTTTCCTTTGAGCTATTTGAAAGTTATTTAACTTGAGTTATGAGTATACAATGATTTTATTTTTTTAGGAAAGAAAAAGGACTTAATTCTTCATTTAATTCATTTGATGATTTTATGGACTTTTTTGATTTGCCATTAAAATACCTAACTTCGAATCATTTTTCTCGAGCCGTACGAGGAGAAAACTTCCTATACGTTTCCAGGGGGGGTTGTTGTTGATCTAATCTATCCCAATGAGCCGTCTATCGAATCGTTGCAATTGATGTTCGGTCCCGAAGAGAGGGAAGAGATTTGCGGAAAGTGGGTTTTTATGATCCAATAAAGAATCAAACTTATTTAAATGTTCCCGCTATTCTATATTTTCTTGAAAAAGGCGCTCAACCTACGGAAACAGTTTATGATATTTTAAAGAGGGCAGAGGTTTTTAAAGAAATTTCGACTTAATTAAAAGAAGTTCAATTAATGAAATAAAAAAAAAAGAAAGAATGAGGTTCTAGCTTGGTATAACTTTTTTTTATTCTTCCCTTTCTATTCATTTATTTATGTAGATCCTTTATGTAGTGCCAATCCAACACAAGTTTTTTTACTTTGTTATACTTAACTTATATTTTTTCCTTAGATTTCAATTTCATAATTTCTATTATCTTTATATTTATTATTTTATTAATTTAAATTAATAAATGAAATTTTGTTATATATTTGTTATATAATATATATATTATATACTTTTCAATTCAATAATTTGAATTCAATATTTTGATTTCAATTTAATTTGATTTTTTTTCTTTTTACATTGTAATTGTATTTTTCATATTGACAAGAGTGTATTGAACAAATATAATTCAATCGTGAAGTAAAAATCAATAAAAAATGGTATGTCTTCCGCCCAATACATAGAGGTTTCTTTTTTTTTTTTACTTTATTCAAGGATTCGTTGAATTTGTTGCCATACAAAATTTTGATTCAAAACAAAAAAAATGGATATGGATAATGATAATATTTGATTTAGATTTTTTTATCTAAAAATTTCTTGTATTGTCAGCTGATCTCTTTGTTTTTATGTTCAGAATCCATTAGAAAACTTTGTTTGGTTTTTTTGATAATTCAACATTTTGATTACAGATTACAATCAAAGTTTTCTAATGGATTCTTTTGATCCCGATTGTATCTCCATAACATATCTATTTTGGGGGTTGCTAACTCAACGGTAGAGTACTCGGCTTTTAAGTGCGGCTAGGATCTTTTACATATTTGGATGAAGCAAGGGATTCGTCTACATCATCGGTAGAGTTTATTAGACCACGACTGATCCTCAAAGGAAATGAGTGGAAAAAAGAGCATGTCGTATCAATAGAGAATTCGGAGAATATTTCATTCGTACCAAATCGATACCAAACGTTATTTGAATTGAATGAAATGAATTCTAAAGTTGGGTCGATTGAATAAATGGATCGAGCCTTTTGGTTCAAATTCTAGGGAAAGAAAGAGCAACGAGCTTATCTTCGTAATTTGAATGATTACCCGATCTAATTAAACGTTAAAAAAAATTAGTGCCTGATGCGGGAAAGACTTCTCCCACGAGTGGATTATTTCGTTTTCAGTGAATCCTAACTATTAGATTATCCATTTTCTATATGGAGATGAATGTGTAGAAGAAACAGTATATTGATAAAGATACTTTTCCAAAATCAAAAGAGCGATTGGGTTGAAAAAATAAAGGATTTCTAACCATCTAATTGGTTTGTTATAGGATAACAAACCAATTAGATGGAAAAAAATAAAGAATCCGTTGATGAAATTACCTGTCTCCGAGGTACCTATTATTTCCGAATAGAATATCTTGTTTTGACTGTATCGCACTATGTATTATTTGATAATTCAAGAAACCCCCTGCTTTTTTTATTTTTGTTTTCGGTCTAATTTTAAATGGAAGAATTTCAAAGATATATCGAACTAGATAGGTCTTGGCAACACAACTTTTTCTATCCACTTATCTTTCAGGAATATATTTATGGATTTGCATATGATCATGGTTTAAATAAATCTATTTTGTTGGAAAATGCAGGCGACAAGAAATACAGTTTACTAATTGTGAAACGTTTAATTACCCGAATGTATTACCAGAATCATTTGATTCTTTCTGCTAATAATTCTAACCGAAATGACTTTTTGGGGCACAAGCACAAGAATAATTTGTATTATCAAATGATATCAGAAGGATTTGCAGTCATTGTGGAAATTCCATTTTCCCTACTGTTAATATCTTCCCTAGAGGCAAAAGAAAAAAAAATAGTAAAATCTCATAATTTGCGATCAATTCATTCAATATTTCCTTTTTTCGAGGACAAATTCTTACATTTAAATTATGTGTTAGAAATATTAATACCTTACCCTATACATCTAGAAATCTTGGTTCAAACTCTTCGTTACTGGGTGAAAGATGCTTCTTCTTTGCATTTATTACGATTCTTTCTTTATGAGTATCGTAATTGGAATAGTCTTATTACTCCTCCAAAATCCATTTCTTTTTTATCAAAAAGGAATCAACGATTATTCTTGTTCCTATATAATTTTCATGTATGTGAATACGAATCCATTTTCGTTTTTCTCTGTAACCAATCCTCTCATTTACGATCAACTTCTTTTGGAGCCCTTCTTGAACGAGTTTCTTTTTACGGAAAGCTAGAATATCTAGTAAAAGTGAGTACTTTTACTAAGGATTTTCGCGTTATCTTATGGCTTTTCAAAGACCCTTTTCTGCATTATGTTAGGTATCGAG